TGAAGGAAGCTATTCAGGAACAGATGGAACGCTTTCTACTTCAGGAACAAACATAAAAAAAGTGAGCACTCTTAAGAGGAATCATTGATAAATGTCTATGATTCAAATCATTCAAAATATCTTTATAGAAATATAGAAATCTAAAAAATAAATGGAAATAAATTGCGTCCAATAGGATTTGAACCTATACCAAAGGTTTAGAAGACCTCTGTCCTATCCATTAGACAATGGACGCTTTTCATTCCTTTTTCTTTCCTTTTGCATTTTTCCTTTCCTATCTCCTGTTAAAAAAAAAAAGTAAAGAATCGGAGTGTATGTGATGTGAGAGAATTTAGGGAATAAAGACGCGTATTCAAATCAATAATCAATAATGCATGTATCATCATACAATTAATATGGAGCGGGTAGCGGGAATCGAACCCGCATCGTTAGCTTGGAAGGCTAGGGGTTATAGTCGACGTTGATTCATCATTTTGAACGTCTCTAATTCAAAACCGAACATGAAACTTTGATTTCATTCGGCTACTTTATGGAAGACGGATAGATTCCCTGATCTAAGGCGTGAATGAAATTCGAAAAAAAAATTAGATCCATAACATCTATGTTAGCTTTTTTGTCTGAATGCATCCAAATCAACTCGCTTTCTAGATGATCCTTCTAGATTATAACAATCCTTCTAGTTACTTCGTTCTCTATTTCTACTTCTAGTTGAGAGAATCCTGAGGAAAAGTATTTTGTTTCCACCGAGCTGAAATAATATGTCGATAGCTCTAGTAAACTAAAGTCATCGTTTAATAGCTATTTGGCTTCAATCTCCTCTCTACAAACAAAAAAATGGAAGATTTAGTTACGATTAGAAATTTTGTATCTTCATCCATGGATTTTTTACTCATTCAATTGGAAGTCTTGATCCAACTCAAAAAAAATTATGCTTCGCAATTCCATAATCCAATTTTTCAATGGACAATTTACTTTTGGATAAAATCACGAGAATTTATATTCTTCCTCAAATATATCATAGAGAGGGGAAGGATGAAATCCTTTTAATAAATAAAGTTTTTGATCGGAATTAAACCGAACCTTAACTATTTCAGTAATAGAACGAATCACACTTTTACCACTAAACTATACCCGCTACACTGTACAATGTGATTATTGTAGATGAATGGGGCATTTGTCGAACAAGAGAATTGGGCGTCATAAAGATAGGATCCGAACAGAATCATGAAAATAAAATTAGAGCGTTGACGTCTTTCGCCGATGAGATGGAGAAACAATTAAATAACAAGTTTTATCTTTTCTTTTTTATTATTCCAGTTGTTCCCATAACAAGTATTTTTGTTTTGAAATCAGATAAATCAAATCATTTGATCTATGATTCATTCGAACAAAAAAGAAAGAGGACCGGGCTAGGTATTGACCAGGCCAGGCCGAGGGAATAATAAAAAAAAGGACCTGAAATCAAAGAGGTATTCTTTACTCTTTATTCTTTTTATTCTTTTTTTTCTATTGAAGATATTCCTTTTGAGCCCTTACGTTATCGAAATTGAATTGGAATTGCTGATAAAATTTGTAAATAAATTTTCTATAGATCTTATCTATACAATATCTATACAATAAATAAATAAAAACAATAAATAAATAAAATATATAAATTAAATATATTTAATTAATTAATATTTAATTATTATTATATATTATTATTATTAATTAATTATTATTATTTTATTATCTAATTATTATTATTTTATTATCTATAGTAAATATTGAAGTTAATAATGATGATAATAGATAATATATGATAATCGAATTTTAATTTTTCAATTAAATTTCAAATTCAATTATGAATTGAATTTGAAAGACTTTTATTAATCTTTACTTCATGTGTAACATAATAAGTCGAATTCTTTTTCAATTAGGAGAGATGGCTGAGTGGACGAAAGCGGCGAATTGCTAATCCGTTGTACGAGTTATTCGTACCGAGGGTTCGAATCCCTCTCTTTCCGTTTTCTCTAATGACTTGAGATTTTTCTTTCGAATTCAAAAGAAAAATCTCGCGTTTTTTTTATCATAGTTAAATGTAAATGTGTCGAATAGATAAAATCATAAAAAAATTCATAAATCAAGCAAGGAACCCGAGAAATCCCCCTTTTTTATTCTTTTATTCCTCGCGTCCAGGATTACGTCCTGGATCATTAGATAGGAATCCGAAGATGAAGAGCGAAACAAAAAATATCACTACTGTGTAAACGAAGAGTTTGAGAGTAAGCATTACAATCTCCAAGATCTTTTTGGGGGGAAGGGGGGAATAGATTATCTATTTTTTTTTATAGCACATATCCTATTTTGAAACCAAGAAATCAAGTAGTTTCTAGAAAAGAAAGGAATTCGCAGAAATTCAGTTGTAATAAGATTCTTTCGTTACCAAAATTTCTTTCATACATACCCACAATTAGATAAAGATATTGTGGGGGACCCTGATAGGTCCTTGTTTACTGGAAGTAGAGGGTCAGAATGGGGAAATGAGGTGATCCAGACTTATTGCTGCTATCCAACAGTTTCAATGTTTCCATCGAGGGTTCATAATATAATGTAAGACTTATCTAATCTTATCAATTGTTATAATTTTTTTTATCGAATAAATCATTAATGCTTGTAGGACTAAAGAGATCTCATCGAAAACTTACAGCAGCTTGCCAAACAAAGGCTAAGAGAAAAAAAAACACAGGTATGACTGGCATAACATCTACGATTGGATTGAAAAAAGCGTAAGCCTCGGGCAATTTGGCAAAGAAAAAACTACTCGAGTGAAGGGTAGAATGAAAACAGATCAAAGCAAAGATATTAAGCATAACAAGCATTCCGTTCTTGGAAATAATTGCATTTTGATTGAGTTATTAATATAAGATAAGGAAAAAATGAAAGAAATAAGATAAACTAAAAAATCCTTCTTTTTATTTAAACTCGTCCAATCAAAAACCCTTCTATTCTCATTTGAGAATTGAAGGAATGATACTTTCCTATAATATCTTAATTGAATTAGACGTAATGATCAATAAATTCAGTTTAATTCTACATCTATCTACATCTACGTGTATCAAATCCTAGCAACAATCTAATCTATTCCATAAATATTTGGACTGGAATTGACGAACAACCAACATCGATATTAATGTTTATTAATGTCGAATAGAAATGGAAATGGGGCGTGGCCAAGCGGTAAGGCATCGGGTTTTGGTCCCGCTACTCGGAGGTTCGAATCCTTCCGTCCCAGAGCAGACCAGTTCAATCAGAATAAGGATTGTTTTCTTTAACAATCTTCTCTTTAAGAACGAGTGTAATGTTGGATACAATGTGATCAGTCTTTCTGATTTCTAACGATTTATCTCTGAATCATTTCTTTCTCACAAACTAACTTGAACAATCTATTGAAGATGCAGATTAACGAAGAACTCGTTTAATTGTCTTCTTTATAAATTTATAAATATAAATTCCAAATTTAATTCATACAAGAAAATATGGGTTAAATTGAATTCTTGTTGAGACTTCTCCAGATAAATACATATCCAAATATTAAATAGAAAATTAAAGTATATGTTACTATACTATTGATTAAGCCAATGACTATTCATGATTCCGTATTGAATCAATTTCATGCTGGTTCCAAATTAGAGGAATGTTATGGTAAAACTTCGTTTGAAACGATGTGGTAGAAAGCAACGTGTGACTTGAAGGACATGATCGATTGTGGATTATTACATCCACCATTTTATAAAGGAAAAATGATACTCTTGGCTCGACATAGTTTGTTCTGTTCCACTAAAACCCCGCCTTTGTTGGGTTGTAAATAGGACATGATGGAGCTCGAGCAGAAAGTATTGATTTATTTCTCAGGGGCAAGGATCTAGGGTTAGTGTCAATCAATAAGTTGGAAGAACTTCGTAAACATATCTTCGATATAAAAATCGAAAGGATCAAATTTTAACAAGTTTCAACAAATCCAAAAGAAAATTTTGTTGGAATTGGTAAAAGCTTTTCGACCAAAAATGTATCACGCGCGAATCAATCGTTCCTATGATTCTTGGATAGAAAGAAATCACAAAAGGTATGTTGCTGCCATTTTGAAATGATTAAGGATCGCCGAAGTAATGTCTAAACCCAATGATTCAAAGCAACGATAAAGGATCCATGAACAAGGAAACACCATTTTCAATGGTCTCAACAATTGGATCAAAATGAGGAATCAAAATAGATTCGAAACGAGACAAAGAAAGGGTTTAGAGACGGCTCAATAAATGAAATGCCTAAGGATTTTCCTTTCATCTTTTTGAGAATTATCCAACTTGAGTTATGAGTACGAATGATTTTTCTTTTTTTCTTTTGGGGAAGGAAGAATAAAAAAACGACTCAAATCATAGTCGAATTGATTTGATGATTTTATGGATCTATTTGACACTAAAATAAATAAATTGAAATTGAATCATTCTTTCTCGAGCCGTACGAGGAGAAAACCTCCTATACGGTTCTAGGGGGGGCATTGTTCATCTATATCTATCCCAATGAGCCATCTATCGAATCGTTGCAATGGATGTTCGATCCCGAAGAGAAGGAAGAGATTTTCGGAAAGTAGGTTTTTACGACCCGATAAAGAATCAAACTTATTTAAATGTTCCCCTTATTCTATATTTACTCGAAAAAGGTGCTCAACCTACAGGAACTGTTCATGATATTTCAAAGAAGGCAGAAGTTTTTAAGGAACTTCGCATTAATCAAACGAAATTAAATAAATGAAACATAAAAAAAAATAAATAAAAAAAAAAAGAGGGAGTCACCCTTAGATCTAGCTTTGTATAATTTTTTTCCACTATTCCTTTTTTTTTCTTGATCTATTCATACCAATTTACCATTGCTCCGATATGATCTCATATTTATATTCTTTACTATGATTTTATATTCTTATATATTCTATATAGATATAACATAGATATAACGAATTCTAATTCTATATTTCTTATAGAATTGATAAGTACAAAAATCTTTTCTATATTTCTATATGAGATATATGGATAGAAAAAAGATCGCTTGAATAGATGAAATAACTGGATCTATAAAAAAAGGCCGATTATCCTCAATCGGGCGGTTTTTCGCTGGGACTCCACCAACAAAGCAACAAACAGAAAGAGGGTTGAGCTTGCTTATTGTACCTTTATTGATATTGAATAAACCCGAGATTCTTTCCTATTTCTTTCTTATTTATTCCATATCCACATTTTTGGATTCTATTTATATAGATTATCTATGTAGTGCCAATCCAACACAAGTCTTTATATATATATATATATATATATATTTTATATATTTTATATTTGAATTTTAATTCAATTGCTTTTTGTTTTTTCAATTATATTCTTTTCTCAATATTCAGATTGACAATAGTGTATCGAAGAAATATAATTTGATCGGGGATAAATAGATCTATTTATCCCCGTCTCATATTCATAAGTTTGGGTTTTTATTTTACATGATTATTTCATTCAAATGATGGGTTCGCTATGAGACAACAAGTATCTTCTGAATGAAAAAAAATTTGATAATAAAGAAAGGCGGTCTATAAATTTTAAATTTTTCTATTTAGTTATAGAATTTTTTTTTTTATTTTCATCCGATCTCTTCATGTTTATGTTCATAATCCATCATAAAATGTTCTTTTTTAGATTTTAAATAGTTCCTAGTTCAATGTTTTGATGGGGTCGTGCAATGTAATTTCTTTATTTTATTTATTTTTGATTTAATTCCGATCATATCTACACACTTTAATTCTTTGGGTTGCTAACTCAACGGTAGAGTACTCGGCTTTTAAGTGCGGCTAGGATCTTTTACACATTTGGATGAAGCAAGGGATTCGTCCATACCATTGGTAAAGTTTGTAAGACCACGACTGATTCTGAAGGGTAATGAATGGAAAAAACAGCATGTCGTATCAATGGAGAACTGTGATAATACTTCATCCTTACTGGATCGGTACAAAATTTTGTTTGAATTCTTGGAATGGGACAAAAAAAATTAAAAGTTGGGTCGAGTGAATAAATGGATAGAGTTCGATGGCTCCAATTATAGGGAAACAAAAAGTAACGAGCTTATGTTCTTAATTCGAATGGTTACCCGATCTAATTAGATGTTAAAAATATATATTAGTGCCCAATGCGGGAAAGGGTTCTCCCACGAGTGGATTATCCATTTTTTTTTAATAGATCCTAACTATTATCCATTATGGAGTGGAGACGAATGTGTAGAAGAAACGGTATATTGATAAAGATAATTTATTCCAAAATCAAAAGAGCGATCGGGTTGCAAAAATAAAGGATTTCTAATCCTCTCAGTATCCTAAATGAAGATAAACCCATTCCATGGAAAAGAGAGGATAGAGGGTCTGTTGATTGGCCTACTGTCTCCGAGGTATCTATTCTTTTCTTACTATACGCCTTGTTTTGACTGTATCGCACTATGTATCATTTGATAACCTAAGAAATACCCGGCCTTTGGTTCAAATCTCATTTCAAATGGAGGAATTACAAGAATATTTAGAACTAGATAGATCTCGGCAACAAGACTTCCTATATCCACTTTTCTTTCAGGAGTATATTTATACACTTGCTCATGATCATGGTTTAAATAGATCGATTCTTTACGAATCTGCGGAAAATTTAGGTTATGACAATAAATCCAGTTCACTAATTGTGAAACGTTTTATTAATCGAATGTATCAAGAGAATCATTTCATTATTTCGGCTAATAGTAATAGTTCTAACCAAAATAAATTTTTTGGGCACAACAAAAATTTTGATCTGAAAATTATATCAGAGGGGTTTGCAGTCATTGTGGAAATTCCATTCTCGCTGCGATTAGTATCTTCCCTAGAAGGGAAAGAACTGGTAAAATCTCGTAATTTACGATCAATTCATTCAATATTTTCTTTTTTAGAGGACAAATTCTCACATTTAAATTATGTGTCAGATATACTAATACCCCACCCTATCCATCCGGAAATCTTAGTGCAAGCCCTTCGCATCTGGGTACAAGATGTCCCTTTTTTGTATTTATTGCGATTCTTTCTCTACGAGTATCGTAATTGGAATAGTCTTATTACTCCAAAGAAATCCATTTACATTTTTTCAAAAGAGAATCAAAGATTCTTCTTGTTCCTATATAATTTTTATGTATATAAATGCGAATCCATATTTGTTTTTCTACGTAAACAATCTTCTCATTTACGATCAACGTCTTTTGGAGCCCTTCTCGAGCGAACACATTTCTATGGAAAAAGAGAACATCTTGTAGTACTTTTTCATAATGATTTTCAAACCAACCTATGCTTGGTCAAGGACCCTTTCATACATTATGTCAGATATCAAGCCAAATCTTTTCTGGCTGCAAGGGGGACTCCTCTTATGATGAATAAATGGAAATATTACCTTGTAAATTTCTGGCAATCTTATTTTA